AACTCCTAGGTCAATTAAGGATCAAATGTTGGAACCTCATGGGTAAGGATAAGGTAATGGAATTGATAGAGAAATTCATAAACCTAGGTGGGATAGGAGAATTGATAAAGGGAATAGAGATGATGATAGAGATCATACTGAGAAACAGAAGAATTCCGTACGGATACAACTCTTATTTGAACGAAATGAAAAAAATGCGATCTTTGTTGTCTAATAGAACAAACACTAATACCTTAATTGAGTCGGTCAAGATTCAATCTGTTTTTCAAAGTGCTTCTTCGATTGCTCAAGACATCTCTTTTCAACTGAGGAACAAAACAAGATCATTTCGTTCCATTTTTAGTAAAATAGTGAAGGATATTCCATTAGTAATGAAAAAAGGGGTGGAGGGGATCCGTATATGTTGTTCAGGTCGATTAGAAGGCGCAGAAATAGCTAGAACTGAATGCGGAAAGTATGGAAAAACATCTCGTAATGTATTTAACCAGAAAATAGATTATGCTCCTGCGGAAGTATCTACTCGTTACGGAATCTCAGGTGTCAAAGTGTGGATTTCATATAGTAAAAAAAAGGGGGGACATGCTATATCCGAAACGTACGAAATATAGTAAATATCGTAAAGGCAGATGTAGTAGGGGTTGCAAACTGGACGGTACACAACTTGGTTTTGGAAGATATGGCACTAAAAGTTGTAAAGCTGGTCGTCTTTCATATCGAGCCATTGAAGCAGCGCGTCGGGCTATAATAGGACAATTCCATCGTGCTATGAGCGGACAATTCCGAAGAAATGGTAAGATATGGGTAAGAGTTCTCGCAGATCTCCCTATTACCGGGAAACCTACAGAAGTAAGAATGGGAAGAGGAAAAGGAAATCCTACGGGTTGGATTGCTCGTGTGTCTACGGGACAAATCCCATTTGAAATGGATGGTGTGAGTTTGTCAAATGCTCGACAAGCCGCTACATTAGCGGCGCATAAACCATGTTCGTCAACCAAGTTTGTTCAATGGTCGTAACGTAATTGGTTAGTGGGGAAAAAACGGGCCGGGATTCAAAAGAATTAGGCGAAGTGTTTGTTCCTGAACGACGGAAGTGGAAAGACACTAAGGGAGAGGGATATACTCCTTTATTTTTTTAATCGCCGAAATTGTACGATGAACCTTTTTGTTCCAGGCGTACGACCCCGAAACGTTACTGTTTTTTAAGCCGGGCCCGGTTTAGAAAGTGATAGTAGTAAGAATAAATAAGAAAGAGAAGAGAGGAAATAGACAGAGGAGTACGCGAAAGAACACTGTGAAGGAGATTGCTCCTAGCTCCTTCTTTCATACCAGGAAAGAGAAGAGGGGATGCTTGCTTCAGTGCCAACTAATCAGTGAGTCAAGCCTGTCTGCCCTTTAAAAGCCAAGGGTAAGAGAACAATAACAGGAAAAGCAGGCTCCCTCACTTAATCAATTCCAGGTCCTAAAAATCATCTCAATGGGAAGCGAAACTAGTCTTTGGTAGCTCATTTATAGTATCGCCATCAAGTCAACCAACAACTTTCTAGGAAGAAACAATCTTGATGCGGCATCGAATAAAGGATTTGGTTCATAGGTCGGATAATAAGCCGAGTTATGGTAATATTAGGAACATCGGTAAAGTGATGCATTTTATCGATGATGTGATTAGTGTTAGGTGATGTTACCCAAAAATGCCCATTCCCGCGCTCCTATGCAATGATCGTCTGGAACTTATTCGCTCACTTACCCGCTTGCGGACTACTGATATAGAGACGAAGTCACCTTCTTAAGAAGAGACAAGAACTTTTCCGCCGCCTACTTCTACTTATCTCCCAAAAACTGGATTTGAAATATCCAAATATTAAGGGCCTGCCTTTTCTTTTTCTTAGCCAGCCTATCTAAGATCCCTATAGAGTCCGCCCTCTTATCTGTCTGTTGTAACTGATGTCCCAGTAAGAGGACCTGTAGGTAATAGTTCTCCTACCGCTATTGGAATTCTATATGTTGCTAGTTTCATTTCTTCTCCTGACCATTACGCAAGCAAGTGAGCAATCCAGAGAGCAAGGGATACACTTTCCTTTCAGTGCTTGCTAGTTCACAGTGATGGAAGCGATCGAATACGTTCCATCCATAGGCGAGAATAGTTTGCAGGCCTTTTAAGCAGGTATAATTTTAAATTAATGCACAGGAAAAACTTCACTATATCTTTGTTGGAAGATAAAACAGGTGCCAGTAAAAAAACTGTCATGATATTGTATGCTAGGGGTGACTGTGACACTCACCTGGCCAAGACCCGACATTGTGGTAACTCCACCTCGTGTTCTTAGGATCAAATCCAGTGCCGGGTATGTAATCTTCAACGGCATCTCTCCAATCAAGTCCTCCCATCGTTCCTCAATCAGATCCATGATCGCTGTTGCCTGTTCACGTGTCACTAAGCAACTCAAAATGGCGATGCAGTTTCCAACTAAGAACCATCGAAAGTCCATGCGAGCTGGGCTGACATTGCCCATCAGATAACCAACCTCATCTTAAAGGCATGAAATCAAACACCCAATTAGGGATAGACTCTGGGATGACATTGAAATTATTGACAGCAGTGTGGGAGTCTTTCTCAGTCTTTTAGCGGTATATGATATTCAGTTGTGTGAAATCCAGCCAATAGTAGTTCCGGATGTGGTAGCTAAGAGCTGTGATCCGCTTATCAATCCGTTCAATCAATTCCTTGCCGTCGCTTTCCGGGTTTAGCATCTGCTTTGCACACCTCAGTGCGAAAAAGAACAGTGCCTGGATTTCAATTGGATACCCATATAAAGCTTGTTTAGCTGGGACCAAGAATGTCTCAAGGTTGTAGGCCTAACTGCTGTTGAAGGAATGGAATACGCGGTCTTCCTTCTTACTTCTTAGCAAGATCAACTGCTATTTCAGCTGTTGGAGGAAGGCTATAAGGGAGAAATGGTTTCAATGGCCAGAGACCCCCGAAACTCGTCCTTTTAATACCCACAGATGCGCCTTCTCGAGCCCTTTTGATTTGAGGCAGATAATGCCCTAGGCCTTCGATGAACCTTCCCCATGGTTTAAAGAGCTTGCCCTAGCGCCTTTCCCTTTTCGGCCTAACGAGGGCTTTTCTTCCTCCGCATTTTTAGGATGATATAGATTTTCGATCTGACAGTGACACGTGTATAAATATAAGCGGTCAAACCATCTCCCCATCTCAAGGAGGGCCTACACTTCCTCTGCTGTCTCGTCGACCTTTCCCTTCGATGATTCGTTCAAACAAAATGTCATGCTTCGTGCTTCGCACCCCTCGCATTTTCAGTTGATTCTTCCCAACTTCGAGAGTGAGATTGATCCGACTAACCAAGCAACGGTTAGTTGTGCGGTAGCGTAAAGGGTGCGATAGCAATAGGAAAAAGACTAAGAAAAGTCTTTCCGGGTTATGCCATAAAGACGCATTAAGCTGCTCCTTGATCGCTTAGAGCCCCTCGATACACTACCTTAGCCTACTAGTAAAGCCAATGGCGTACTAAAGGTGCTCTCCTTACGTCAGTTAACAAAGTAAGGGAGATTTCTCTTTCCACAAAAGCTGCTAGCATTAGCGGGGTGTTATCCTTAGTTCACTTTAGGGAGTCTGTTCTTCGTCTAGCCTGATGGCGAAGCAAGGCTTTGAAAAAGTTACGGTTTCTGCTTTCAGCGGTATCGTATAGTCTCGATCACACGGATGTACGCCTTGATACGGTGGGGCTCGTGGGCCTCTTTCATCGTCACCTTCTGATGATCGTAGTTGGGTTTTAAAAATGGTTACGTGGCTAACTCTTAAGTCGGAACTAGAGGCAATGAATATTGGAAGGAGTAATGGGCTTTTTTACCTGGAATTGAACTAGAACCAATCCATTGTCTTCGAATAGTCAAGGTATGCTTTTCCAAAGCCAGTGTTGAGATCCGCCTTCGTGGACAATAGGCCTCGAGCTGGTAGTAGCGACAAGGGAGGAGTGAATACCCGCTTAGCCCCTTGCTTTTTATGGCTTACCTTCGTACCCAAGGGAGGTTTTACCCACCAAGTCCAGCTTTCTCATTAGAAGCCCCTGCAGATTGAGGGCAGGGCATCGATCATTTGTTCATGGTCAAACAAAGCGAGGTCTGAGGCTCATTCAAAGTCAAATCAAGGGGAGGGGTACGATGAATACATTGATTATCTGAGTCCGTCTAGTCTCGACAAGACGGGGAGGGGCTCCTTCGTTGTCTTAAGTGGAGCTGGGCACTACCAAAAGACCAAAGGCGGGCTATGCTTAACACAGGGGATTGGGTGTTTGGATGTAAGGGAAGTCCCTCAGAAATCTCAAATCTAGATCTTTCGAGAATTGAGTGCTTTAAAGTGATTGATAGAATAGAATAAATGATTAGATTAGTGACTATATATACGAAGATCTCACCCCTTCTTCCTATATTATATGTCTTTATGCCGTACTCCTTATGAGTTGAAATGGATAGAAAAAAGACTAGGAGCTACTATTGCTATGTCATCCCCAACTGTTAGCTTTAGCGCAAAGAGATTGAAAGCAGTGACTTCCGGACCTCGCTCTGTAGATGTTTAAGGAATAACCTACGCAGTTAGCCCCGCTCGTGGCATAGCTCAGAGTCTTAGTAGTAGTAGCGATCAGTCCTTTTGCTCTTCACGACTCCGATGTTCTCGGGTGCAGATGAACAAGCGGTGTGATCTTTTCCAATGAATACCAGACGAGGAGTCAATTCTTGTTGAGTGAAATGACATGGCACGGATTTGTTTTAGATTAAAAAGAAGAAGCTCTTGACCCTCTTCCATATGCCAGGGTATCCGTCGTCGTTGGTTTACTAAGTATTGGCCCTTTAGTAAGGCATTCTCTTTCAGAAAGAACGGAGAGTGAAGGCGGCGGGTTTGCTTCTCGATAGCCAGTCCGGGGACCTTTCAACCAAAAGGGATTGGATGCGATTCTCTCTTTCCGGGCTTCCGCCAGTAGGACTTGTGAAGCTGTAAGGTAAAGTGAAGGCAAGTCTCCATTTGGTACTTTATTCACGGCAAATAGAATAGGAGTTTACCCGGCTGCTGCTATAGAATAGGCAGTTGTTCACGACTCAGCTGCTATTGACTCTGTTGTTGGAAGGGCCACTTCTTTTTCTTTCGAGAGGGGAATCCCCCGTCGGCTGGCCAGTCTTTCATTTCAACTAAGCCCGAGCAAGGGAAATGCTTTTGGCTCGCCCGGAGAAGGCGATGACGTAGCAGGTTTAAGGTAAAGAACGTTGGCCATTGTCGATCCCAGACCAAGTGACCTCCGGGAGTCTGATTAGGATTCAGTGACCAAGGGGTATGAAAGCACTCTGCATCTTTCTTTCTTATCTTATTCAATTTCTAGTTATAGGGAAAGCGAACTCATAAACGACTTCTTTATTACCTACGTAATTGACCCTTAGGTTAGCTTTTACCTACGTAATATACCCTTAGGTTAGTTACAGGGGTAAGTAAATACCATACCTTTAGGCCTTTAGACTTACCGGGTCAAACTTGAGGGGTTGAAAGCCTACCGCTTACGCTTACCCCCTCTCCTTTACAGTCGAGTATCTTCAAACCTAAACTGGTATCAAAATCGAATTACTTCTCCAGTAACAGAAATAGACCACCGCTACGCCCCTGTTCAAAAGGGATTGAATGTCAATGGTTATTTACAGTGAAATCTCTCGATATTAGCATCATAAAAGGCCATAGAAGAGAATCATACCCTACAGGTCATACATAGCCCTACTCAATGGAAAAAGGGTTGTGGAATCGAACCACTGACACAAGGATTTTCAGTCCTTTGCTCTAAGCAGCTGAGCTACCCTCGCTTAAGGTTACGTACGAAAGTAAGGAAAAGTCAACTAGCCGCATTCTCCTGTATCTGTAGCGGAGGAGGTTTATTAGAGCCAAGGTTGCCTTCTTTAACTGAATGTGTGTGTTAAACTTCCTCTCGAGGGAGCTCCCACCTTTGAAAGAGTTCTTTCATCGTCCTCTCAACGAAGGAGTGACCCTTCGCTTTCTTAAAGACCACGAGTTGGTCTTTTAGGTTGGCGTAGGCAAGGTCATTACTATTTTCACGCATGACATGAGGTTGTCTACCTCACTAGTATTTGAACTGGAATGCCAGGCGGAGGAGTGTAACTGCCTTAGCGCCCTATCCGACTTGTATGTGAAAAGCATTTCGTACTCGTAACTGATCCCTTCCTAGCGAAAGGTGTGCTCCAATGGCAAAAAGAAAGAAAAGATAGGCCAGCCGGGAAGCAGGATAGAAGTTGTACTCTTGTCGCGATTGACTCACTAGTAAGGATACGCACGATTTTTACTTCCCCAGAAGGAGCAACTGCTTAAGCACGAACTAAAGGCAGTCGTCCTCATGACCAACTGCCTTAACGCCCAACAGAAACTGCTATAGTTGCTATTATCTTGCCAAATCATCCTTGCTCCTAACGGCAATCTTTCTCATCAGCGGCTAGAGAAGAACATCCTTGCTTACCAGAGCTTCCTAGCTACCTGGAATAAAAACCTCGCTAGGACGACAGCCGGATGGGAAGGTCTTTGGCTTTCTTACTTCGGATAACGGATACCCATTTACCTTAACCTGGGACGAAAGCGCCACGATTGACATCAATTCATGAATCATGAACTGCCTTGAACCTAACATTTATATATAGGCGCTAGCTTTCCCTTCCCCGAGGGTTTTTACACTATTCTACTAGAAAGCTCCACCTTTGACTCCTTCGGACCCTTGCCTTTTCCTTTATGTGTTGTGTAAAATAAACTCCCGAACAAGTCGATCTAGCAGCTACAATTGCTTTAGCGGGGGATTTCTTAATATCAAACAAAATGCGAGCCTTTGTTCCCTAATTAAGAAATGCTAAATGCATGGGCCGCTTCGCCCCTTTCTGCGGTAATAGGTTTCCCACCAACAAGCGAAAGCAATTTCTTTCTAAACTCTCGTTACGCTTCCGAATGAGTTAGAAAAACGAAATTCTCTACTCTAAAAGGGCGAGCGAGTACTCTTCTGCAGTGAACTCCAAAACTCCATCTCCAAGTCATGCACAAAAAGCATCTCAAACGAGGGTTTGATACCCCAATGGCAGATTAGCTGCGAATTCCCATAAACATGGATTATCAGCTAATAGAATAGAACAAAGTGCAGGGGTTAGGTCTCTCGAGCCTTCTCTCTAAGACTGAGACCACTTAACCAGATTTGTTTTCGCTTCGTCAGATGAACCAAAGCATCCTGGCCTAGCATTAAGAGTTGAGAGTGGAAAAGAGAGATCCAATGAGAGTGTCGAATTCGGTATGTAACTGCTACCGCTAAATAGCATACCCTACAGTAGCTCCCGCTAAAGCAATTGCAGTGACTCCTGCGAAACCAAAATCAAATGCGAAATCAAAAGCAAATCTTTCCCCTGCAAACGTTGCCAATACCTACAGTAGTAGCTCCCGCAAAATAGCATGAATTGGAACAAGATCTGCTTTCTAATTGAACTAGCAAAGCCGGTTCAACTGATTCTCCTTCTCTCCTTCTAGCATAAAAGCAAACACTAGTTGATTAGCCAATGAGCATTTCCCATGTGAGAGAGAGGGGATACCGGCAAACCAAGATATAAGAGACCCCGGGGGTTGACTATCAGGTAAAAGGACTTTCCAAAAGCAAAGACCCCGCTTTGAGGCGAAGTTTATGCTCCTGATAAAGAGGAAAAAGACTTTCCCGGTCCCTTTCAAGCAATTGTAGCTCCCTCTCCTTCTAGCGCGGAAACATAGATTGGAAATCAGTCTTTCCACTGCAATTCCCCTTATCTCCTTCCAGCAATCGCCCTATTCTTATCTTAAAAAAGCCAGCAGAAAAGCAAAAAGGAAGGCGCGCAGCCCCGAGGTGCGCAGCACTGGTTTCCCAATGAAGACGAAGAAGAAGATCTGCTTTCTAAATGAACCGGGTTCCCGAACCAAATGCGAAATGATAAAGGAATCCGCTCCCATCTTCGCTACGCCCCTTTTAACCCCTATCTATAAAGCGGCTGATTCAACTTCATATTCCCCCCCTTTCTCTTTTCGTCTTCCTTGGAAGCAGGGGCCGAGGCCGAAAGAATAGCTTTAGCTGGATCCCCTTTACCCGAAGCCGCTACAAGAGCTTTTGCCGAAACAAGAGCTAGAACAGGAGCAGGAGCAGCTGGGATACCAATCTGCAGTGCAGCTAAAACAATTCTTCTGGCGGCTTACAGCCAAAACCATTCTTCTATTTAGGGCAGCTTACAGCAGGCTTTGACCATGTTACACCAACAAATGCTTTCGCAGGAGCAGAAGATACAAACCGAGCTTATTCTGCTGGTTGAACACAAACAAGTTTAGCCAATGAGACTGGAGTTCTACAATTGTTGACCAGTTTTGGACGGGGAAATTCTGACCATGGAAAAGTAACCTGGTCTGCAGCAACAAATGCTTTCGCAGGAGAAAGAAGAAGAGCTTTACCAGATCCTCCATTTAGGGCGGCTTTTGACCATAGAAAAGTACTAGGGCTTTTTCCTTCCATGTCTCACCAACAAGTTGATGACGCACCAATGCTTGAAACAGGAGCCGAAGATACGAGCTTTTTCTGCTGGTTAAACAAGTTTAGCCAATGAGACTAGAGTTGTACAATTGTTGACCATTTCTCTACCATTTCTCACGGATTAAACACAATCCTGATTCGGAACCTCTTCCAGTTTTGTACCATGTTTCCCTAGCCCGAGGGTACCACTGTGGAAGGGCTTTATTCCCACGTCTGTCTAATCTAAGAGGACTCTCTTACCCTAGAATCAAACTCATAACGGTACGCATCGGTTCCCTAAAAGAGCGGGAGACTGACGGTTCGCACAACTCTCTTTGGGGAATTCCCAGTAATCTCTTCCCCTAATAGCTATCTTGACCCCATCTTCTTCCCTGGCTTGCTTTTTCAACCAGATCCTAGGGATCCTGGCTTTTTTCAACCAGATCTTTCAGATCCTGGAGAAGTCTAGAAGTTGCATTAAGCATATAGTTAGTCTTCTTCCCTGGCTTGCTTTTCAACCAGATCCTTGCTACGCCACCTGGCGAATGTCCCAAACGGAAAGAAGTGATTTTATCTAGTTGAGGCAACTACTAGTTGTTCTCAAACTTGGTTGATACCCACATGCATGAAGTCCGATCGAGGATAGGTGCGCAGCAGAAAGAATAGGTCTCAAAGAGCCTAAACCGAATGTCCCAACCTCCAATCAGTGAACCGGTTGAGTCTTAGTTGGGCGAAAGAAGGAGAATCAGAGAATCGGGGAGTTCCTATTCAACTGGCAATTCGGATAGGAAAAAAGGGGCACAAAAGAGCTGTGTTTCGTGTGCCAGGTCAATTACATCGAGCCTCTGAGCTGTGGAATGCTAGGTTGCTTTCTCGGATCGCAGTCTGTATTAGCGTTGATCTCTTTCCACTTGGTGGCGAAGAATGCATTGGTTGGTCCCCTGACATCAACGCATTGGCCGAGGGTTAGGGTCAAGGGTTCGGTCGAGTCACCGCTTCGCCCCTCAGAAACGCGTTTTAAGGCATGTTGACCCTCCCTTTCAGGGTTCATATCATCTGGGGTCTAAAACGTGCATTTCTTCTTACAGAGGTCTTAGACAGACGAGGTTTGGAACCAAAGAAAAGAGAAAAGGCTCTCTTGAGACCTGCTGCCGCAAAAGCTCTTTCTGCTGCTCCTTCGCCTGCTGATTAAGCTGTAGAAGGCAAGCAAGCAAACCTTGGCAACTGGCAATTTCAAGGATCGGGGGAGGTATGAAATGGTTATCTCGGCTGGGAATCAAGCCCCAACACAAAGAGCTGTGGGGCGAAGGTGTGATATAGATCAGTTCTGGGCATTGATTTGAGAAAAAGATGAGGCAAAAAAAAAGTTTGATAAAAGAGAAGTTTTGTTTACTTTCCTTGTTTAAGAAGAAGAGAATTGCCTTTAGGAGAGATGCTTCCCAATACGACTCGATGAGGAATGTATTTACACCAAATTCTAAGGCAAATAGATCACTGTGCCAGCTTTCTTCTTAGCCCATGGAGTTACGAATTGGCATGTGTTAAGCAAATGCATAGCCAGCTTTCTTCTTTGCCCATCCCATAAGGGATTATCTTCCGGTCCAGTCATAACTGCTTTCCCTCAGTCTTTGTCTTCGGCGAAGAACCGATGCCCTAGTGATCTTTACTAGTCACTACTCTTATTCTATTCCCGGTAGCTTAACGCCTTGTGACTGTGAGACCTCTTTCTTTGGCTTTCCACTCCTGGGCCGCCTGGCTCTACCTTGTGCCTTCCCATTCCCCAATTCAGTCTCTTGATCAAGGGTTTAATCTTTCCCCGGCCGCGCGGAAGAAGTGCCTAAGCCGCCTAAGCCTGGTCTTCCTTGCTCTTGGTCGGCCTCCCCTAAGGCGGGGCCCCGGGATGCAGAGGGTTCTGGGAGGAAATCCTCTCTGGAAGCAACCCTTCTTCGTATCTCGATTTGTCATCGCAAGCAAATATGAAAAATTTTCTCTATTTAGTTTTTCCGCGGGCGAAATTCCCGCCAATGGCAAGGGCTTCCCTTCTTTCCTGAGGAGAGAAAGAATCCAATTTTAACAAGGCGTCGCCTAGTCATCAGCCAAATGGGGAAAGAAAACTAGCTGCTCTTCCTTCGGGGGCATCTCAAAAGGAAGACCGACGAGTCGCTTCTCCCCTTCTCGGGAGGCCTGATTCGTGAATCGCATTTGAGACGGCAAAAAGAAGGGGAGCCTCGCTTTGGGGGGAAGCCCCTTTCTTTAGGGCTAACTTTCCTTGTCTGCAGTCCGTAAGCTTTCGATTCGTTCTATCCCGTACGCATCAGTTCCAGCCTTCCAGTCTTCGCTCGAGTCCAATCCCTTCTTGTCATAGATCGGGTGAATGACCTTTCCTTTAGTTGCCCTTTCAGTGGAGTAAGCCAAAGCGGGTCTTGCAGGTCTAGTCGCATACCCCTATCATCTTATTGTTCTATTCGTTGCAGTGGGCGAAGTGACCTAACCTTCTTTCGTAGCCAGAATACTCTGTAGCGAGAAGCGTTCCTCATAGGTCAGCCAGGAGCTACAAGCAACTAGAGCGCAGCGACAAACTGCCCAAAACTCTAGCTATAACAAGTTGCATGGGGGATGCGCCCCTGGGACTAGATCCATTGATACATCTGTCATGCCCAATCTATCTTTATTGTTCGTTCGCTTTTGACCGGTTTGTTTCGAGCTATGTCTAATCCATGTTGTGTCTTTCGGCCCCTTGACGTGAAAGGAAGTAACAGAGCCAGGAGCGGTTTCTTTCTCTTGATCGTATGATTCTTACTCATCATAAGATAAGGCTTGCAGATAGAGATCCAAGCAACCAGGTTAAGGCATTCATTAGCATCCACCAAAGAAACCTACGTTGAATGCGATCATAGGCAAATAGGATGCTTCGCGGGAATTGGGAAAGTGGAAATGAGGGGCGTAGCGGTGAAGGACGGACTGGATGAGGACTATCCTCCCCGGAAAAGAAAGAAGAGGGCTCTTCCAAGCATTTAGTTTACGAGCCATTCGGTCACCCACGGAGCGGTAGGATTGGGACGAAGAAATCCCATGTCCTTGTAAACCCCTAGTGAACCGAAGTAAGAAGCTTTCCCTGAGCCTGACGCCTGAAGCGTTGGAACCGGAGAGAGCTCCTTCTAAGATTGCTTCCTGGTCTGGTAAGAAAAATGTTTGAGGGATGGTACTGGTCTACTTGGCATCGCCGGTTCATTCAAGAGGTAGGATTCCCGACAACCAGCCGAATTGAGGTATGCTCATAAGAGACAAGAGGATGAGATGAGGCCGGCTCGTCTACCCCTTCTCTCACTGAACAATTATCAATGCAAAGACCCGGGCTAAGTAAAGTGTCTTTCTAGCCATTCCGCATTGCCCTTTCACGAGTTGGATTCGAACCGGCCCACTTTTTCTTAAGGATTGGAAACCATCCTGAAGGATGGGGTTCCCATACCATACCCGCAAAGAACTTCTTTATTTATATGACCTACCTATACCGCCACCCGGAAAGCAAGCTACGTTAGAGTTGGTCCACTTGTTTTATTTGAACAGGAAAGATAGTCGAAACTAGCAGTTATCTTTCTATTCTCGAGAGTCCCTTTGCTGGGACTTCTTCCACTTCAAGGCCAGTTGACGAGAGAGTAATGACCTAAAGCTCATGGAAAAAGAGTGATTACCGCTAAGTCCCTTTTGGTATTGTAATTTGCTAATTCCCAGATGAGACTCTTTCCCAAGAGTCCAAAAGAGAAGGGCCTGGCCGCCTTGAAGTGGAAGAAGCCCCGGCTGACTAAGCCAATGAAGAGAGAAGAATCGGGCAGCGTACTGAAATAGGATGTGAAGAAAGCGGATCTTTCAAACTCTTTTAGAAAGCTAGCGCCATCTATCTGTCTGCAAAACCTCCCTTTTTTGATCCGCGTAGCCGATCCCTAAAGGCTGCTTCTCACTCTCCAGGCCCTTTCTTTTCTCTTACTCTAATAGTCATCCCAATGGAGAACGATCCTCAGGTTCTATCTTTCTTCAAAAGCGTCTACGAGGCCCTTCCTTTTCATTGACCGAGGCCTTTTTCTCCTTTTCTTAGTGGCTTTTGATCGATGAAGAAAGAAGGAAAAAGGATCCTCCACATTTAGGCTACTACGTGTCGATCGGAAGACGCCTTGCCGAGGCTCCGACCACTCCCTCAAAGAGCCCAAGATTGCGTAGAATGAAAGACTGATGCTGGCGGAGTTGAAAGTCCTTTGACCGGCTCCGCTCAACGTCTCCCCGGAGCGCCTTACCCCCCAGTGAGCTAGGGACAGTTATCTCCCTTCTGCTTTAGATCGAAAGCAACCTAGAGCAGGTCGTGGTCTACCCTGGGCGTATTATCGCCTTTGGTGAAAGACCGTCCACGAAAACCATCAGATAGTGGACTGAGATCTTCTTCCTATTTTTCGCCCTGCTGAAAAAAAAAGTAGTTGACTTGACCGGACTCACAAGTTTTCAATGATACCGACAATTGGGCTTGACTCTCCGGAGCTACGAAACTAAGCTGCATACTTCGCCTAGAATACCTTTCTTTTTATAGTCCAGTCCTGCAGCTTGTACGGAGTATGAAGTTGGGCCCAGTCTCAAGCGAAAGATAAAGCTAGGTTTGGAACCCTCATTTTGAATTATTGCTACCCACTGCACTTGAACCGCTGATGCTACCATTGATGCCTCTGCATCCCGTGCTTCTTCAACACAGAGGAGCCGAGAGAAGAACTTCTCCCTCGGTCACTGAGCTAACTCCTTCTCTTCCCGTCTCGAAAGAATTAGCCCCGCCTGCAAGAGCGGTTAGGCCTTTACTAAGAACCTCGTTCCTCCCCTCCCGAACAGCTGATGCCTGCATATCATATTCTGTAAGAAGAACAATGGCATTAGATGCTTCTCTTCCTTCAACAAAGAGCTGCTAAGCACCTAACAGTGGATTCTTCCATTCTATGTGCGAGGAGGGGATCGAAAGCCATCACCTTTACCTTTGACTCCGGAAAGACGGCAAATCAGTCTTATTGCAAAGTCTTCTCCAACAGTAAGAGCATATTCAATTACACTAACAGCTCCCCCGGTGGTAATGCCGTTGCTTCTGATCTCTGCTAGCAATGACATTCGAGGAAAGACTAGACCGGGTACAGGGAAAGCTACTCTTCACCGGAAATAGTAAGAGCCGCGAAAAGGCATTCTCTTGAAAGTTTTCAGTAATCGTCTGCGCGACTCACTAAAGGATTTTCACTTAGCCCAGCCGCTTATCCACCTGCAACCCTCACTCGAATAAAGAGCATTTTCCTCGTCAGAAGGTTTTTCCCTCAACGACTAAAGGATAAGGCTAGGGGACTACAACCCGGATACCCAAGGGGGGGAAGCAGCATACTACTCCCTTATCTTACTCAGACAGAAAGAACACGCTAAGCACTAGAAGAAAAGGAAGAGATAAGCTACTCCTACTAGAAAGGGACCTAGATCAATAGAAGGAAGGAAGGACGACAAGCAAGAAGAAAGAACCAGAAGACTACACCCCAACTCAACCATGCCTCTCTTCCACTTAGAAAAAAGACGAGGGAAAGACGAACATCAGGACAAGGGAGCCTCACTCCTAGAAAGAAGGATGATACCATTCCCTTGTTGACTCAACCCATGACAGGGAGAAAAAAAAGAAAGGAAGAAGAACAAGCACATTAATCAAGCCCTTGCTTCAGTTCTTGGACGACACCAACTCGTCTTTCTTTTGGAATCTTTAGCCGTAAAACATGTATAGGATAAACTCCGAGATTCCGTTAGGGGTTGCTCTGTTTCAAGAGCATCCTTTCAATTTCAGGGACGATTTGGTGACCGGAGTCAGGTACAGGAATCCCTTTGACATGATGGTGGATGTGGTGATCACGTTCCTTGGCGGTGGCCGGCCACGAGAATATTCCGGTGGGGGTGGCGGAGATGTATATCAAGGGGTTGGTCGGTCACTTGAGGTCTGGCTTGGGTACGCCTTTAAGGAAAGAAGGTGTTGCAGAGACTTACATTTATGAGTTGCTTGATAAGGACGTGAAGCAAGGGACTCGAAATTAGGTTGACGAATGACCGATACTTGTGCAATCAAAAAATCAGTCTTAGTAAGATAGCTAAGTTCTCCGGGCGCTACGGTAAGACGTGGATCACTCATAAGAAGAATAGACTATCATCGTATATAATAGAAGAAGCACAGTCCCTTCTCTCTCTTAGAGAATAGAATTTAGACTAGACGAAGATGCAAGAAATTACGTATAGAAAGATAATTCGATTCTTCTTGCTTATGCCCAAAGACTCCCATGCCTTTCTTGGTTGGACTAAGCCAACTTTTCATCGCTTCTTGCTTGGTTCATTTCTTCTTTCTTGGTTGGACTAAGCCAACCGGCCTCTTTCCTACAAGTCTTCTTTCGCAGTCTCAACGACGGTGGAGGGCTATAGATAAGACTGTCCCAGTTAGGGATCCGAGATAGATGTCCTTCCCTCCTAGAAGTGCTTCTTGATTCTCCCCTCCGCTTGCTTTGAGATCCTGTGTAAGTTGAAGTTTAAAGAAGCGGAACTATTAGTTTTATATAAACTCGATGAATATACAAGAACTTCTTTCGTCTTTCATTCAAAGCGACCCCTTGCTTCAATTTCCGCTGCTGTCGGTATTGGAATAATATTCATTTTCGCGCTCCACAAATGGAGTCTTCCTTCACGGGCCCAAGACCAAGTAGCCCGTCTCGTTTCAGAGTATGCCCAGGAGCTGGACATTCAAAATCTTCCTCTCTTTACTCCGGAACAGTATCTAGACGAGATAGCCACTCAACTAGAGTTCAAATGGATTCATCATGGTATCGAAAAACTGCCCGTGGGTCACTCCTGGACTGAACTGGCACAATCTGTCATTTCGACTATAAATACGGATTTGACAGATCTATCCACTCTCACCTATGTGCATGCCCTCTTATTGGAAGGCGGGTGCGGGTATAACCCCATTATGACAAAAAGTATCGAAATAATAAGCATGTGGGGCGCTATTTCGTAATACTTTCTTTCTCTTTTTTTTCGGTATGACGCTCCGCGAGCAAGGGGCGATAGAAGCAAGTGGGCTGTGGTGATGTCAGAATTTGCACCTATTTGTATCTATTTAGTGATCAGTCCGCTAGTTTCTTTGATCCCACTCGGTCTTCCTTTTCCATTTGCTTCCAATAGTTCGACTTATCCAGAAAAATTGTCGGCCTACGAATGTGGTTTCGATCCTTCCGGTGATGCCAGAAGTCGTTTCGATATACGATTTTATCTTGTTTCAATTTTATTTATTATCCTTGATCCGGAAGTAACCTTTTTCTTTCCTTGGGCAGTACCTCCCAACAAGATTGATCCGTTTGGATTTTGGTCCATGATGGCCTTTTTATTGATTTTGACGATTGGATCTCTCTATGAATGGAAAAGGGGTGCTTCGGATCGGGAGTAATCACTAGTGATAGGGAAAAAATCGGGGGGAAGGACAAAGGAAAGAGCGATGCCTACATTAAATCAATTGATTCGTCATGGTAGAGAAGAAAAACGGCGCACGGACCGTACTCGAGCTTCGGATCAATGTCCCCAGAAGCAAGGAGTACGCCCGCGTGTTTCAACGAGAACACCGAAAAAACCTAATTCAGCTCCACGTAAGATAGCCAAAGTACGGTTGAGCAATCGACATGATATATTTGCTCACATTCCAGGCGAAGGTCATAATTTGCAGGAACATTCTATGGTGTTAATAAGAGGAGGTAGAGTAAAGGATTCGCCAGGTGTGAAATCCCATTGTATTCGAGGAGTCAAGGATTTGCTGGGAATTCCGGATCGAAGAAGAGGCAGATCAAAATATGGTGCGGAAAAACCCAAATCGATATGAATGGAAGATGCCTCTGGAACTTGTTTTTCTCGGTCAGTCGAGGGAACAACCACAACGTTACGCCCAAAAATCCCATTTCTTTCTCTTTTCCAACCAACAGGGGAATTCTTCTATATTCTGTTGGTGTGAAGTGAGTTTTCAATTGCCTTTCAAAGATGGGAGCTGCAGATTGACCTTGAACCAATGCTGGAATTCTCTACTATTAAATGAGTGAGTTGGTCCCCAAGCCTTAGGCTTGTATCTTTGTTTCGCTATCAATCTCGTTTTCCAGGTTCAGTTAATAGATCATCCATAGTGAAAGAGCATACTAAAGAATGAATTGAATTCGTCTTCCATGGCAGATGCAAGATAACAGATAGGCGACCAACATAGGTATATTTCCTCGATTCGCCAGGAGGAGTCTCACACTAGTTCTGGCTTTTCTTAAGGGGCTTAGCATTGCATTTAAGGTTTTTCTTCCTTTCTCGAGCGCTATAGATGGGTTCGAAACCCTCATAGCAATGAAAAGGGTAATTGGCGCGTTCTTTCTTCGAGAAATGGTTGAATAATTGAGTAATGGAATGGTTGAGTGCAGAGTAGCCTTTCGAGCTTCTCTTTTTGGATTTTTCCGACAGACGATGCCCAAGCTAGCTTGGTAAGTCATATCACGGTTTTGCACAGATCTGTATGAATCATTGGATGCGAACGCAAGGAGATTGTCTTGGCGAGACAGACGTAAAGGGAAAGGACTCGTCCTATTTCGCTAATGGTGAGCTAGCGGTGACTCACTGATGATCCGATTCGTCTGTTTAGAGAGAGGTATCTTCCCGCCCTTTTATTAGATCAGCGCATGATTGAAATGGGGTCTTTTAGCGATCATCATATTGGCCTCACATCGCAAGCACTTCATACAAAGTCTAGAAAGAAGGGGGCACGGCACGACGTCCGCTCTAGAAGCTGCAGAAAGAAATCTAAATCTTAGTATTACGGAAAGGCTCCTATTGCGAGATATTGGTTGTATTGGTATCTTGCCCTATCTATCCCGGTAGAA